TATTAATATTTATACATTTATTATTCTATTTGGTTTTATTTAATATATTATAGGTATATTAGTATATATACTCCCTACTCCCTATTTGATCTACTCTTTATATATTTTAGTATCTATATATTATACTCTTTTAGATTCCTTATTATTGTATATACTCAATACTCACTTAAGTATAATTATATATGAAGTATAAGATATCTTTATAACAATAAATAAAGGTACAAATTTTAAATTGAGGTACTCATTCTATGACAACTCTCAGCAACTTACCCTCTATTTTTGTGCCTTTAGTAGGCTTAGTATTTCCGGCAATTGCAATGGTTTCTTTATCTCTTCATGTTCAAAAAAACAAGATTTTTTAAATATGATGGGGTCAAATCTTATCTATTTTTTTTTTCAAGACTTAGGCTTACTTGGATCATAGCACAAATATCTATTTTAGTCGAATAGGGTATAAACGTGGGGCTTCCTCCGAGCATAAGCTCGTATACATTGTAAACATGATATATGAGTAAATGAATTATAGCTATTTGAAAATAGATTGGTATCGGAATTCATTTCTGAAATGTAAAGTCAATATATCTATGTGGATATCTCTAAGAAATCATAGGAAAGTGAAAAGGATGGTATTATTTTAGTTTAGATCTAAGCAACTCGATGAATTATTCCTAAAGGTTTACACCATAATAGTGCTAGTTGATGAGGTTTACTTTGGAAACAAAAAAATGAAAGTCAAATTTTGGTTATTTCCCAATTCCAATAAAATACAACTAGATCTAATATAGTATGAGTTGGCGATCAGATCGGATATGGATAGAACTTATAGCAGGATCTCGAAAAACGAGTAATTTCTGTTGGGCCTTTATTCTTTTTTTAGGTTCATTAGGGTTTTTATTGGTTGGAACTTCTAGTTATCTTGGTAGGAATTTTCTATCTTTATTTCCCTCTCAGCAAATAATTTTTTTTCCACAAGGGATCGTGATGTCTTTCTATGGAATTGCGGGTCTTTTTATTAGCTCCTATTTGTGGTGCACAATTTTGTGGAATGTAGGTAGTGGTTATGATCGATTCGATATAAAAGAAGGAATAGTATGTATCTTTCGTTGGGGATTTCCTGGAAAAAATCGTCGCATCCTCCTCCGATTCCTTATGAAAGACATTCAGTCTATCAGAATAGAAGTTAAAGAGGGTATTTATTCTCGTCGTGCCCTTTATATGGAAATCCGAGGACAGGGGTCTATTCCCTTGACTCGTACTGATGAGAATTTGACTCTACGAGAAATTGAGCAAAAAGCTGCTGAATTGGCCTATTTCTTACGTGTACCAATTGAAGTTTTTTGAAAAAAAAAAGAAATGAACTAAAGAATGAATGCTTTCTTAGCATTAACAAAAGGGAAAAACGAAAACTCAAGAATTCCCTTTCGCTTTTTTATATAGCAATAATTTAATCAAAGTTTATTCAGAACGCTAGTTTGAGCAAAAAGCAAACGTACATCGAACAATTATCAAAGGAAATAGTTTTTGTCCATAAAAATGTTTTTTTTTTTTTTTTTTTTTTTTCGAAATTTTGAATCTTTTGATAAATCGGGGGTTCTTTCGTTTCGAAAACCAAAAAATATTCATTATTTGAAGTGACTCTTTCGTGCATTTATCGAAAGTCGACAATTGCTTCGAATTTGAGCAATTGATATATTTTGAAACAATATAGATATAATAATTAATAATTTTTTATATTTCTTCTTCAAATTCGAATTTGAAGTGGACTCTTTCTTATTCTATATTGTTTTTTCTGTATTCTTTCTAAATTCGGGGAAAGGACTAATCACTGTACTGAATCACAAATAAAAAAGGGAATAGATTCATGGGCTTGATTTGATTATTTATAATGGAATAGAACTGATGCTTGATAGAAATAGTAGTATCATATAGAGTCGACGAATGAGGTGAGTTCATTTAAAAATTCAAATTCACAGATGAAAAAATGGCAAAAAAGAAAGCATTTATTTCCCTTGTCTATCTTGCATCTATAGTAATTTTGCCCTGGTGGATCTCTCTCTCATTTAATAAAAGTCTGGAATCTTGGGTTACTAATTGGTGGAATACTAGGCACTTCGAAATTTTTTTGAATAATATTCAAGAAAAGAGTATTCTAAAAAAATTCATAGAATTAGAGGAACTCTCCCTCTTGGACCAAATGATAAAGGAATACCCGAAAACACATTTACAAAAGTTTAACATCGGAATTTACAACGAAACGATCCAATTGATCAAGATGCACAATGAGGATCGTATCCATACGATTTTGCATTTCTCAACAAATATAATTTCTTTCGGTATTCTAAGTGGTTATTCTATTTTAGGTAATGAAGAACTTCTTATTCTTAACTCTTGGCTTCAAGAATTCCTATATAATTTAAGTGACACAATAAAAGCTTTTTCTATTCTTTTATTAACTGATTTATGTATAGGATTCCATTCGCCCCATGGTTGGGAACTAATGATTGGCTTGGTATACAAAGATTTTGGATTTGCTCATAATGATCAAATTATATCCGGTCTTGTTTCTACTTTTCCAGTCATTTTAGATACAATTTTAAAATATTTGATCTTTCGTTATTTAAATCGTGTATCTCCGTCACTTGTAGTGATTTATCATTCAATGAATGACTGAAAAATAATCGACTTATTAAATTATCATGTTTGTTGCTTTGTACATAAGCAGTCCAAATTGTAATTATTCTTTCTACCTATCCAGGGGATTCCTTCAATATTTCAGTAAATAGCAGAATCATAGATAAGGAACTATACTAGTGACTTATCTAATTTTATTGTAGAAATTTTTGGGATCAATGATTAGACCATGCAAACTAGAAATGCCTTTTCTTGTATAAAGGAAGAGATTACTCGATCCATTTCCGTATCGCTCATGATATATATAATAACTCAGACGCCTATTTCAAATGCGTATCCCATTTTTGCACAGCAGAATTATGAAAATCCACGAGAAGCCACTGGCCGTATTGTATGTGCCAATTGCCATTTAGCTAACAAGCCCGTGGATATCGAGGTTCCACAAGCGGTACTTCCAGATACTGTATTTGAAGCAGTTGTTCGAATTCCTTATGATCTGCAACTGAAACAAGTTCTTGCTAATGGTAAAAAGGGATCCTTGAATGTAGGGGCTGTTCTTATTTTACCTGAGGGGTTTGAATTAGCCCCTCCCGATCGTATTTCGCCCGAGATTAAAGAAAAGATAGGCAATCTGTCTTTTCAAAACTATCGTCCCACGAAAAAAAATATTCTTGTGATAGGTCCTGTTCCTGGACAGAAATATAGTGAAATAACCTTTCCTATTCTTTCCCCGGACCCCACTACTAAGAAAGATGTTCACTTCTTAAAATATCCGATATACGTAGGCGGGAACAGAGGGAGGGGTCAGATTTATCCCGACGGGAGCAAGAGTAACAATAATGTTTATAATGCTACAGTGGCGGGTGTAGTAAGCAAAATCGTACGAAAAGAAAAAGGGGGATACGAAATAACCATAGTGGATGCATTGGATGGGCGTCAAGTGGTTGATATTATTCCTTCGGGACCAGAACTTCTTATTTCAGAGGGTGAATCCATCAAACTTGATCAACCATTAACAAGTAATCCTAATGTGGGTGGATTTGGTCAGGGGGATGCGGAAATAGTACTTCAAGACCCATTACGTGTACAAGGCCTTTTGCTTTTCTTAGCATCTGTTATTTTGGCACAAATCTTTTTGGTTCTTAAAAAGAAACAGTTTGAAAAGGTTCAATTGTCCGAAATGAATTTCTAGATCTGCGTATTTATCAACAGCGAGTTCTAAAAGAGTTCTAAAAAGAACCAAATTTTTATCGGCAAAGGATTCTAAGAGGGATTATTGGTCTTCTTAGTTTTTGACACAAGAAAGGGAATTTTTCACAGACCTTTCTTGTGTCGAAATAATAATGATAATAATGATTCTTGATCCCGTTCGTCAAAGATTCCTATTCATAGTTTCCCCCTTTTTTTTTAGGTTTATCATAACCTTTTTTTCGATTTATTACATAAATTTATTACATAAAATAAATAAGTAGTAGTAGTGGACAAACAAAAAATATAGGAAAATTTATTGAGTAAATAGAACTTCTTTAATAAACTTATAAAGTAAAGAATTTTTTTTTTTTTTTTTTTTCAATTTTGAAAGTATCGAAGGATACTATCGAGAACAGATGTTCTGAATCAAGTAATGAAGTTAATTTTCTAAAAATAAAAACATCATAAAAAAGTGAAATGGAAACATAAAAAAAAAATGGATCCATTTTTTTTGATCATTTATATGACTAAAATATTATGATTATTAAGATAAGAGCTCAACGGGACCTACCCCCTCTTTCTTTGTCTTATTCGAGGGGGATTCCGTTGAGTTCTTACGCTTTCATATCATGTCTACAATTAAGTTCACCCGATTATTAAAGGGATGAACCTAATCCAGAATATGAACCATAAAAGAAAATACCGATTAAACCGATCACAAGAATACCAGTTACAGTACCTATTATCCAAAGAGGAATCCTTCCAGTAGTATCGGCCATTTGTCCTACTTTCCTCCACATTTCATCAGGTGGTCGTGCTAGAGACATAAACAGCCATAGATAATTATGAGATGATATCCTTCCGCATGATATAAGAGAAGTCCCTACTATTATTTACTATTTTCTTTTCTTCTTTTATTTTAATTGAAGAAATAATTGGAAAATAAAACAGCAAGTACAAAAATAAGTAATAACCCCCAGTAGAGACTGGTGCGGTTCAATTCAACATTTTGTTCGTTCGGGTTTGATTGTGTCGTAGCTCTATGATTCGGTTTATCCTCTATGATTCGGTTTATCGTTGGATGAACTGCATTGCAGATATTGACCCTAAAAAAGAAACGGTAGGTACAGCTAGTCCGTGAACAGCTAACCATCGCACTGTAAAAATCGGATAGGTTCTATCTATAGTCATTGGAGCCTCCTAAAAAGATCTACTAAATTCATCGAGTTGTTCCAAAGGATCAAAACGGCCAGTTATTAATGGAATTCCTTGTCGGCTATCTGTAAAATACTCGTTTGGACGAGGGCTTCCAAATACATCGTAAGCTAAACCAGTGCTGACGAATAACCAACCCGCAATGAATAAGGAAGGTATAGTGATGCTATGAATGACCCAGTATCGAATACTGGTAATAATATCAGCAAAAGAACGTTCTCCTGTGCTTCCAGACATGTTAAGCTCCGCATATTCTTGTACAGTCAAAGGGAGATCGACTCCGTAAAAGATGAAATCAGTAAATGGAAATTCACTGAAAAAAAAAAATTTTGTAAGATCGTCAATATTGTACCGAGGGTGTCTTTAGAGTATACCGAATCAGTATAGCTATCCTTCTTCTGACACAGCAACGAAATTTTACAATCAGTATAAAAATTGAGTATTAGAGAATTTCTTTTTTCTTTTCTTGTTCCTTGTCCATGTAGAATTAGGTACCATTCAATATAGAATTCCTCAAATTCCTGTAGTATTACTTGAAATAGAAGAATTTTCTCTATTATTGGCTTCGGACTAGAAACCGAGGATCAGTTAAAATTGGAATCTGGTGGGGTCTTGGTTTCCCATAATTTATGAAGTAGATTATCATATTTTCACGATTCAATTAGATGCTACAGCGAAAAATATCCTTTTTTTTTTTTAAAATGGTTTTAGAAGATATTTTTTGTTGGATTTTTTTTTATTTAAGGAATTGATTAATCGCCCAGTAACAATAGTATAGTAACAATAGTATAGTAACAATAGTATATAGTATTCAATAAAAGAAAGAGAACAATAAAAAAAAAAAGAAAATAATAATAAATATTCGAAATGTATGCATTGTTGTATTAGACCAAAAGGAAAGGGCTTTTCTTTTCCTAATTACAAGAATAGTGCTTTCTAATATAAAAAAAATGTAAAAACTAGTTTTGAGTGATTGGAGATTTTTTTTTCATTGGAGAGATTATGGAAATGAACCGACTACTCAATCTAAATCTAATAAGTTCAATTTAAAGTAAAAAAGTAAGAGGCATTTTCATAAGATCGCTCGTCGTTTGAAAAAAAAAAAAAAAAAAAAAAAAGTGAATTCGTCGATACAATAAACAAAATGATTCAAATTGAAAAGATTTTCCAATTTGATTTCATAATCATAATAATTCAAAGAAAGTTTCATTTTTGAATGAAGTTATAAAACAAAGTTCTTATTATTACTTTTTTTATAACTTTTTTTGGAATTATTTCTAATAATTATTTCTAATTTATTAATTATTTTATTTCTAATTTATTAATTATTAATAAAATTTTATATATTCTATAGATTAGTTTACTCAATTAAAAAGTTGTCCAATAAATTAGGTGATTCAAAATTTCGAGATGAGTAGATGTCACAGATGATGAATTAATTTCTTACCTATTTTATTCTATTTTTGTTAGTATCATCGTCTATAATTATAATAATTGGTGAATCAAAAACTTTCAATTAAACTTATCCTTTCAATTAATCTTTTTGCTTATCTTCGTATTTTTCAAAAATGGAAATTTAGGGAAGTGCTTTGTAAACATATGTATAAAAAGAACATATTTAATTTAGCCTCTTCATGCCTACTATAACTAGTTATTTCGGTTTTCTACTAGCAGCTTTGACTATAACCTCAGCTCTATTTATTGGTTTGAACAAGATACGACTTATTTGAAATTAGAATAATTCATAAAAAAAAAAAAATCCTTCTGTGGTAGTTCATATATTCTATAGTTCCTTACCGTGTTAATTTCCAATTCTTGGTCATTGAGATTCATGGATAATAGGGATTAATATTTAAGGATAGATATTACCTCTCCCTTTCCTCTTTCAAAGAAATTGAAATGATTGAAGTTTTTCTGTTTGGAATCGTCTTAGGTCTAATTCCTATTACTTTGGCTGGATTATTCGTAACTGCATATTTACAATACAGACGTGGTGATCAATTGGACTTTTGATCAATTAACATCTCTTTTTTTTTTATTGACCTCCTATAGATTAAAGAAAGCAAGTAGGAGGTCAAATTCAAATTTCTGTTCAATTCTTTCGGTATAATTTCGACCTAACAAAAGAATATAATCACGCTCTGTAGGATTTGAACCTACGACATCGGGTTTTGGAGACCCACGTTCTACCGAACTGAACTAAGAGCGCTTTATTATCACAAATAATACTTTTTAACCCAATCCATTTTGTATTTATATACTATTACTATATAGAATTAAAGAATAAAAAAAAATGAAGATTGATTATTTATATCCAATTTGAATCAATCTCAATTGATCCCTCGTTACTGCTCATAAGATAAGTAATAGGTAGGGATGACAGGATTTGAACCCGTGACATTTTGTACCCAAAACAAACGCGCTACCGAGCTGCGCTACATCCCTTTCAATTGATCTAGAGTGTCATTGTAGAGAATCTCTTTCTTGTTTTCCACATCCTTATTTCTTCCATTGAGATACACAAATTATCTTGCCATTTCGTCTTTTAGTATTATATACCATATAATAGTACGTATATACTAAATAAGAACCCCCTCGTAAAAATGTAAAAATAAATATATATATTTTCGGGAATTCTCAGATAGAAAGGGGCGCATTTTTTTGTTTTAAAAAAAGGAACATCTACTGAATCGTTGTACATTTCAATTTGAATTAAGATTATTCGTCCAAATAAAGTGGTCCGTCATTAATTATATATATACACATCGGGTCATATATGTATTACCATTATGTAATACAAATTAGAATAAAATTACAATAACGAATAAAAAGAAGGAGTATTTAAAATGCGAGATCTAAAAACATATCTTTCCGTGGCACCCGTAGTAAGTACTCTATGGTTCGGTTCTTTAGCAGGTTTATTGATAGAGATCAATCGTTTATTTCCGGATGCGTTGATATTCCCTTTTTTTTCATTTTAGTTATTGGAAATGAGAAGGGGTGAAGAAGATTAGAGATACAATCAACTATTTGTCACTAATCCTTCCCCCTCTCTTCTTTTTTTTTCATTAGAATAAGTTAGAAATAGACAAGAATAAAAGCGGATTCACCCCCCGTGAAACTAAGAACTCGTGTTCGGGCCAAAATTCAATTAATAATAAAGTTAGAGGGGAAATGGGATGGCCGTGGCAACAATATCATACAAGATACTTAAATGAAAAATAAAATATTGTTCTAAATATAGTTAGAAATTATTATATTACTTATTATTACTGTATTGATTTGATTGCAACGAAATCTTTCATAATTTGATTTCTAGTTAGTAACTTCTATTTTTTTCCTTCCTTTCTTCTTCGCTTCAGATCGGAAAATGAAGAATTGAGTCAATCAAAAAAATCAAAGGAGGTTCATGGCCAGGGGTAAAGATGCCCGAGTAACGGTTGTTTTGGAATGTACCAACTGTGTTCGAAACCGTGTTAAAAAGGAATCAATGGGCATTTCCAGATATATTACTCAAAAAAATCGACATAATACGCCTAGTCGATTGGAATTGAGAAAATTCTGTCCCTCTTGTTACAAACATACAATTCATGGGGAGATAAAGAAATAGATCGAACTGATTGTTCGCGTGTCCGCTTTCCAAGGCAGATGCAAAACGACATATTCTATATAACAATAATGTTATATATAACATATATATATATTTTATAGAAACAATCCTATTTCTTAATTCTAAGTCATTTTTGATCCGATCAAAATAGGATTGATTAGGATTTTCTTTTCAAGACAAGGAATAAAAAAATCAAGGAATAAAAAAACCATGGATAAATCCAAGCGACTCTTTCTTAAATCCAAGCGATCTTTTCGTAAGCGTTTGCCCCCGATACAATCGGGGGATCGAATTGATTATAGAAACATGAGTTTAATTAGTCGATTTATTAGTGAACAAGGAAAAATATTATCTAGACGGGTGAATAGATTGACCTTAAAACAACAACGATTAATTACCATTGCTATAAAACAAGCTCGTATTTTATCTTCATTACCTTTTCTTAATAATGAAAAACAATTTGAAAGAAGCGGGTCGACCACTAGAACTACTGGTCTTAGAACTAAAAATAAATAGGCTTGCTCTTCAATTGACTCAAAAAAAAAAGAATTGGGAGAATAAATCGTTTTTTATTGAACGTGTTTGTTCATTGTGACGAATTTATCATGTTATCCTATTTTATCCTATTTTATCATACTAAGTTCTACTCTACCTTCCCGGAGTTCATTCTCCAGGGAACTCCGTTTTAAATAGTTCAATGTATTCTTTCCAATTTCTTATCTTATTTTAAGATCTCATTGGAAATCATATAAAAACAATTCCTATTTAATATAGCTATTTGTGCAAGTATTTTACGATTAAGAAGCAACTGCTTCTTGTACAAATTGTGTATTAACCTACTATAATTATAGTATACTTTATTGCCTCGAATTACTGCATTTATCCGAGTGATCCACAAACGACGAAAATCTCTCTTTTGCCTACCTCTATCCTGATGAGCCGAAACCAAAGCTCTTATTTTCTGTTGAGTAATAGTTCGAGTAAGTCTTGAATGAGCCCCTCGAAAGCTTGATGCAAATAAACGAATTTTTGTTCTACGTCTTCGAGCTATATATCCTCGTTTAATTCTGGTCATTGAATAAATGAAACTTTGATGAATAACTAATTGATTTCTTTTCTTTCAGTTATTTCTGTCCCCTTTCCTAGTCTATTAATAACAAAACGGATTTTTCCAATGTATAAAAAAAAAATTCCAATGGCTTTTGCTACTATAACCTTCCTGACCACGATTTTTTCTTTTTTTTTTTTCTAGGCTTTTCACCTCGAAATAAGAAATTGTATTGATACTAGGTATCAAAAAAACATAATAAATAAAGTAGTAAATATAAATGGTTATAGTGGGTTCCATCGTTTCTATGGTTACTTCTTAAACGGTGAGGTCCTCTCTATACACCGGAGCCCCTTCCTTCATTTAATCAATGTTATTGTTAACTTGTACAGTTCACACTCTTTTGCTCTACCCATAATTATCCAGTAATAGGTCTTTCACAAGGAGACCCACCTATACAGTAACGGTATTTAATTATGAAAATTAGCTGAGTAGCTGACCCTGTTAATCCGTTCTTGTAAGAGTTAAAAGTAAGAGTATAATCTTTCTGCTTTTTAAATAGGATTTCCCTGCTTAATGGATACCATTTGCTACCAATGGGGAATTCTTCATCGTCTTAAATTAAAACTGGAAATGATTGGATTTTTTTTACCAAAGGGAACCATAAATTTGATACCACAATAGAAGAATATGAGAGATTTTTTTTTTTATTTTTATAAATTTTTAGGTAGTGAATGGTGCTCTTCCATTCTATCCTATTCACTGGTACTGATCGTGGATACTGGATCAATTGTTTTCTTTACTTTTGGCCTCGCCCACGATCGGAACGAGTCGCACATACACCCTAGTACATGTTCCTCGTCGCTGAGGACATCCCCGAAGAGCGGGGGATTTCGTGACATTTTTGATTGGCTGTCTTGTATTTCTAATAAGTTGTTTAATAGTTGGCATGTTGAATCATATACATAATGGGCTGGTTTAGATCGATCCTAACCGGATAATTATGAATCATTTCTATATTAATAGATTAATTGAATCTTATATATATTACACTGGGTAAGAAAATAAAATAGCAGATTTGCGTGAAATCCTTGTTATTTTTTGTTATTTTTTATTCAACTGCTACAAGATCAACAATTCCATGAGCTTGGGCTTCTGTTGCTGACATAAAAACATCTCTTTCCATGTCTTCGGTAACAACCCATAAGGGTTTGCCCGTTCTTTGTGCATAAACCCTTGTGATGGTTTCACGTAGCTTTAGTAGTTCTTCCGCTTCCAGGATAAATTCTCCCGTCTGTGCCTCATAAAAGGAACTAGAAGGTTGATGGATCATTACCCTGATGATAAATGATACAACATACTAAATGGTTACTCTATCTCGCATAATGAAAGTCGAAGAGATAAAGAATAATATAATAAAATAATAAGAAAAAAGATAGAATTGAACAACCGTACAGGCATTTTTTGTACATTGCATACGGCTCTACAATGGAATTAACTTTTACCTTTTCACATAGGTAAATGATCCAATAACCACCCTTCTTTTTTTTTGAGTATTTAAAAAATACTATGATGGTTCCGTTGCTTTATATATATTTATTTTGTCTGTTATTTAGCAATCCCAAAGTTTCTTTTTTTTTTTTTTCATAAGTAAAAAAAAAAAATGAATTTTGTATACTTTATATAAAGTAAATAGTTTTAAGAGTTCTTCGGTGTGAAAACAAAAAAGGTTTGTGACGCTAAAATGGGTCTCCTGATATATCAGATAAAATTTGAAAAAAAAAAAAAAAAAACCTTATCTCATACTACTCCTTCGATACATAATGTAAGGATTTTGAAAAAAAAAAATGATATCGAATTCGAAGTGCCATGCTATTATTACTAAAATATTCATATTTCATATATCGCGAAGGCATAGTCCTCTTTTTTCTATCAAATAAAAAACTCATTGGCGCCAAGCGTGAGGGAATGCTAGACGTTTGGTAATTTCTCCTCCGGCTAGAAGAAAAGATCCCATAGAAGCGGCCAATCCCATGCATATTGTCTGTATATCGGGTTGCACAAATTGCATAGTATCATAAATCGCCATTCCTGGTATTACCCATCCGCCCGGAGAGTTTATAAACAAATACAGATCTTTGTTATCATCCTCTACACTGAGATATATCATAAGACCAATAAGTTGATTCGAGATCTCGCTATCAACTTCTTGGCCTAAAAAAAGTAATCTTTCTCGATAAAGTCGGTTGATTGGGATAAAATTGTATCCCTTATGAACCGTACATGCATCTTTTGACGCATACGGTTCAACGCAAATTGCGAAAAAAAAAATCAATGTATAGATTCTAGCTTTCTTTCTTTTTTCAGAGCAGGCTCTCTCTAATTTGTAACAAAACAAAGGGGCTTTTTCTTTCATTTTTAAAGAAAGATGAATTTTGGCCTGTTTCTATTTATATATAATTTATATATATTTCTATAATATAATTTCTATAATATAGTTATAGTATAATATAGAAAAAAAAAAAAAAAAAAAATAATAATTCACTAAACTTATCGGACTAACCTCTCATTGATGTATTGTTTCATCGGAATCCAAATCACGATGTAATTTTCTTGTTCCTGAATGGTCTTTTTCAATTCTTTTAGGTTTATGTTCTACTCCGAGTAAAGATCCGCCCGATTTTGATTTGCACATATAGGACAAATGCCTCAATACCACATCTTTTTGCTATGACTTTTTTTTTTCAATTTATTTCATGTCTCTCACCAAATATTTAATATTCAATGCATTATTATATTACTCGATTTAGTAACAGTTTGAGATCACTTCTATTTATATCATATTCTATTTCTAATTTATAAATAGAAATTGTAGATATATTACCAATTTGTTTTTTTCTAAACGGAGCCTGCATACTTCATTTTATTGCTTTAACCAAGACAACCATAAATTATTCTAATTGATAATATTAATCTGTATACCCTCTTTAAATTCAAAAATAGATTTAATTTCACTTCATTGCATTTCACGCTCCAAATTTTTGATAATTAAATCAATCTTTCTTGGGCGAAAGAGAGGATATCTCGATCGGGAAAGAGAACGGGGAAATACCGTATGACCCAATATATCTGACAAGTCGCACTATATGTCAACCCACGATGCATCTTCGTCTCCAGGACTTCGAAAAGGTACTTTTGGAACACCAATAGGCATTAAATGAAAGAAAAATTGAGTACTATATCTCACTTTAATGTGAAAGCGTAATAATAAGTTTTAAGTTGATTGTCGTAATAATATTTTTGATTTTACTTTAATATCCTATCCTATTTTATCCATAGATTGAATAAGTTTATAAAAAAGGAAGACAGAATAAAGAAAGGAAATTTCTTACATAATGGGTCTTTTGAATGATGAACAAATATAGATTGAATGATGAATAAATATAGATGTAGTCACTCATATAAAGCGAAAGCGCGATCAATCCCGTACCATTGCGTATTGATACTTATCGGGTGTAGAATAGATCTGCTTCTTTTTGTTCCTACGAACAAAATTGTTCCATTATTACTAAAAGACATTCTTACTCAAAGAATATAACAAATATTAATCCTTTCTCTGAGATAATCCATTCAAAAAGGAAGGTCCATAGTATAGTTTTTTCCAGTGCAATAAAGTTACATAGTGTCCATTTTTCATTGATAAAGGGGTATTTTTCCATGGGTTTGCCTTGGTATCGTGTTCATACTGTCGTATTGAATGATCCCGGTCGTTTGATTTCTGTCCATATAATGCATACAGCTCTGGTTGCTGGTTGGGCCGGTTCGATGGCTCTCTACGAATTAGCAGTTTTTGATCCCTCTGACCCAGTTCTTGATCCGATGTGGAGACAAGGTATGTTCGTTATACCCTTCATGACTCGTTTAGGAATAACAAATTCATGGGGCGGTTGGAATATTACAGGGGGGACTATAACGAATCCGGGTATTTGGAGTTACGAAGGTGTGGCCGGTGCACATATTGTGTTTTCTGGCTTGTGCTTTTTGGCAGCTATCTGGCATTGGGTGTATTGGGATCTAGAAATATTTACTGATGAACGTACAGGAAAACCTTCTTTGGATTTGCCCAAAATCTTTGGAATTCACTTATTTCTTTCAGGGTTGGCTTGCTTTGGTTTTGGCGCATTTCATGTAACAGGATTGTATGGTCCTGGAATATGGGTATCCGATCCTTATGGACTAACCGGAAAGGTACAATCTGTAAATCCAGCGTGGGGTGTGGAAGGTTTTGATCCTTTTGTTCCGGGAGGAATAGCCTCTCATCATATTGCAGCGGGAACCTTGGGTATATTGGCGGGCCTATTCCATCTTAGTGTCCGTCCACCCCAACGTCTATACAAAGGATTGCGTATGGGAAATATTGAAACAGTCCTTTCCAGTAGTATCGCTGCTGTCTTTTTTGCAGCTTTTGTAGTTGCTGGAACTATGTGGTATGGCTCGGCAACTACCCCGATTGAATTATTTGGTCCTACTCGTTATCAATGGGATCAAGGATACTTCCAACAAGAAATATATCGAAGAGTTGGTGCCGGACTAGCTGAAAATCAAAGTTTATCTGAAGCTTGGTCTAAAATTCCTGAAAAATTGGCTTTTTATGATTACATCGGCAATAATCCTGCAAAAGGGGGATTGTTCAGAGCGGGTTCAATGGACAACGGGGATGGAATAGCTGTTGGGTGGTTAGGACACCCTATCTTTAGAGATAAAGAAGGGCGTGAACTTTTTGTACGTCGTATGCCTACTTTTTTTGAAACATTTCCAGTTGTTTTGGTAGACGGAGATGGAATTGTTAGAGCGGATGTTCCTTTTAGAAGGGCAGAATCAAAATATAGTGTCGAACAAGTGGGTGTAACTGTTGAGTTCTACGGTGGGGAACTCAATGGAGTCAGTTATAGTGATCCTGCGACTGTGAAAAAATATGCTAGACGTGCTCAATTGGGTGAAATTTTTGAATTAGATCGTGCTACTTTGAAATCGGATGGTGTTTTTCGTAGCAGTCCGAGGGGTTGGTTTACTTTTGGACATGCTTCGTTTGCTCTGCTCTTCTTTTTCGGACACATTTGGCATGGTGCTAGAACCTTGTTCAGGGATGTTTTTGCTGGTATTGACCCAGATTTGGATGCTCAAGTTGAATTTGGAGCATTCCAAAAACTTGGAGATCCAACTACAAAAAGACAAGCAGTTTGATACAATATTGTTTTGTTATTTGATATAGGGTACCGGATAAATCTTGATTTGAATCGCTGCCTTTTCTTTTTCTCTTGCTCTTTCTTTATCCAGGAGATGATCCAAAATAATCAGGTATGGAAGCTATAATTGTAAACCACGATCGAATCTATGGAAGCATTGGTTTATACATTCCTCTTAGTCTCAACTCTAGGAATAATTTTTTTCGCTATCTTTTTTCGAGAACCACCTAAAGTTCCAACTAAAAAGGTGAAATGATTTTTCATTATCTCACTTGAAGTAATGAGCCTTCCAATATCAATATTTGGAGGCTCATTACTTCAATTAGTCTCCGTGTTCCTCGAATGGATCTCTTAGTTGTTGAGAGGGTTGCCCAAATGCAGTATATAAGGCGTACCCAGTAAAACTTACAAGTAAACCAGATATAAAGATGGCAACTAGCGTTGCTGTTTCCATTATTATATAATTTCAAGACCCCGATGGATCTATGCTAAGATCATTTATTTACAACGGAAAGGTATACAAAGTCAACAGATCTCAATGAATATCAAATAGGATTTATGGCTACACAAACCGTTGAGGGTAGTTCTAGATCTGTTCGTACAAAAAGAACTAATGTAGGGGTTTTATTGAAACCATTGAATTCAGAATATGGTAAAGTAGCTCCTGGGTGGGGAACTACTCCTTTGATGGGTATCGCAATGGCTCTATTTGCGATATTCCTATCTATTATTTTGGAGATTTATAATTCTTCCATTTTACTGGACGGAATTTCAATGAATTAGATTCACAAAAGCTATTAACTAGCTTTTCAATACAAAACAAAATGAAGCATTTAGTTTTTTGATTTTTATCCCATTCTATTTTGGTAGTTCGAACGCGGAATTTCTTTGTTTCTGTATTTCCGGAATATGAGTGTGTGACTTGTTATAATGGATCCTATGGATACTACAGAGAATGGGTCTGTCATCTTGATTGAGATGGTTTTACTTCGTCGGATATTCATTCTATTCTAGTATCTGAAGCACGAAATATATGAAAATAGATTCTAAAGTATTAGAACTATGATTCATACTTAATATTTTGACCTCGTGGCCGGAATCCAAAAAATTTTCAAAGATTTAGAGGTTCTAAATTGAAAGATTTTTATTCTTTCAAACTCCCTTTTATACTTATTTTGATCAAAGTACAAGGCTTTTTTTGGATTTTTAGTTATAATATCGATTCATTGAATAAGTGATGATCCAATTTTCTTACTCAAGGAATTTTTGGACTTAGTTTAAGAAGGTTTATTGAATCATCGTGGTTCTAGTATGAATCTGAGGTTTTAATCGATTCATAGGGTCTTAACAAGAGAATTCCTATCAATAATAAAGAAAACAGTAATAAATTCATATTATCATATTATATTATAAAAATAACAAAACAATAAAGAAAATAGGTAAATAGAAAATTCAAGAAGCCTGATCAACATATAGACGAATGAGCCGACTTGATATTTTGGCATTATAACCACAAGAAAGAATTTTCGAATTTTTATTCGTTCGTATCTTCAGAAAAGATTGAATCATAGAATTACGAAATTTCGAACTTTACTATTTTACTATATACACATATCCGATAGAACTAGTATTTGTGTCTTTCTGTTTGTTTGAGCCGTACGAGATGAAATTCTCATATACGGTTCTCGGAGGGGGAGTTCCCTTGGTTTACCTATCTCAATAAAATCTATGATTGGTTCGAAGAACGTCTTGAGATTCAGGCAATTGCAGATGATATAACTAGTAAATATGTTCCTCCTCATGTCAACATATTTTATTGTCTAGGAGGAATTACACTTACTTGTTTTTTGGTACAAGTAGCTACAGGGTTTGCTATGACTTTTTATTATCGTCCGACTGTTACGGAGGCTTTTGCTTCTGTTCAATATATAATGACTGAAGCCAACTTTGGTTGGTTAATCCGATCAGTTCATCGATGGTCGGCAAGTATGATGGTACTAATGATGATCCTCCACGTATTTCGTGTGTATCTCACTGGTGGCTTTAAAAAACCTCGCGAATTGACTTGGGTTACAGGTGTGGTTTTGGCTGTATTGACCGCATCTTTTGGTGTAACTGGTTATTCCTTACCTCGGGACCAAATTGGTTATTGGGCAGTCAAAATTGTAACAGGTGTTCCAGAAGCTATTCCTGTAATAGGATCGCCCTTGGTAGAGTTATTACGCGGAAGTGCTAGTGTGGGACAATCCACTTTGACTCGTTTTTATAGTTTACACACTTTTGTATTACCTCTTCTTACTGCCGTATTTATGTTAATGCACTTTCTAATGATACGTAAGCAAGGTATTTCTGGTCCTTTATAAAAAAATATATATCCTAGCTATTTGTAATCAATCATTTGGGGTAGGAATAATAGTATTTCATTGCTATAAATATGGATTATTGAAAAGAATAAGACATGTATTTAGATATTTCTCTTCAACTCCATAAAAATACATTAAAAATAAATTAATAAATTAATGTATTATTTATTTATTTGAAATTCCGAGTTGAAGTGAA